AGTATGCCGTTCGCGATACATAAAATACTCAGCCAGGGCTGCTCCCGTATAAGGGGCGAGGTATTGTAATGTAGCAGGTGAATCCGCCATTTCAGCTACTACAATAGTGTATTCCATGGCCCCCTCTTCATGGAAAGTAGTTACTACTTGAGCCACGGAGGATGCTCTTTGACCGATAGCTACATAAACACATATTACATCTTGCCCTTTTTGATTGAGAATTGTATCTGTGGCTACTGCTGTTTTGCCAGTCTGTCTGTCCCCAATAATTAACTCTCGCTGACCGCGCCCTATGGGGATCATCGAATCGATAGCAATAAGCCCTGTTTGAAGGGGTTCATATACGGAACGCCTGGAAATTATACCCGGAGCAGGAGATTCAATTAAGCGAGATTCCGAAGCTACAATTTCGCCTCTCCCATCAATAGGTTTAGCCAGAGCATTTATAACACGACCCAAGTAAGCCTCGCTCACGGGTATCTGAGCAATTCTTCCTGTTGCTTTTACAAAACTTCCCTCTTGTATCATCAACCCATCGCCCATTAATACAATCCCAACATTTTTGGATTCCAAATTCAGAGCAATACCCCTAGTCCCTTCTGCAAATTCGACTAATTCACCTGACATTATTCCACCAAGACCTATAATACGAGCAATCCCATCCCCCACTTGAATTACGCGACCGATATTCTCAATCCCTACTTTCCTATTATATTGTTCAATACGTTCGCGGAGAATTTTATGAATTTCGTCGACTCGAAGGGTTGCCATTAGTGTTTCTTGACTCTTTTTTTCGGAAGCAAGGGGAAAAATAATGCCTAAATTCTAAACGAAAGTAGAAGTTCAAGGTCTAATTAATTTAATTATTTCTTTGATTCTATGGCCCCTAGAATGCCAATATTAGCACGAATCGTACGGAAATGTAACTCGGTATTCAAACAACTATTCAGAGTTCCTAGAGCTCCTTGTACGGCCTGTTGGAAAACCCGTTGTCGGACCTGATTCATCGCCCTTTGTTTTTCAAAATAAAGGATTTCATTTTTAGACTTTTCTAATTGTTCCAAACTAATAGAAGTAGCATTAATCAAATTTGCTTTTTCTCGTTCTATCTCAGAGTATCCATTCATTCGATACTCATCCGCTTCTAGTTCGACTTTCTGTAATCGAACCCGAGCTTTTTCGAGCTGCTCAATGGTCCCTCTACGCAATTCTTCCGAATTTCGAATAGTACTCAAGATTCTCTGTTTTCGATTATCTAATAAATCTTTTAATGAAAGTAGATTATCTTGCTATTAAGTTTACAATTTTTATGATCTCTTCCCGAACCAAACATGAATCTTTCGATTCATTTGGCTCTCACGCTCCTTTTTTTTCTTTTTTTGCTATGGCTATTTCCATATCTTTTTTTTTATGTAATGAGCCTATCCTCTATCTTCTCTTTTCTGTTTATATTTCAATATACCGAAACCCATATTAAGAATATAAGACTAGATAAATATTAAGAGGACTCTTCCGCCTAGATAAAAATCTATCATGGTCAGCAAAGTTGTTTCTTTATTTGTATTTGCCCTTTAGTTAATAATTTCAATTTCATTAAGAAAAACTAACTAAATAAATGGAAAATGAAAATTGATAGAATTCTTTTTTTTTTCTTCAAATCCAAAAAATTTCTCTTTTTTTTATTTTATACATAGGTCGTCGATTCGGCATTGGATAAAAAAGGGCAGGGTGCCCTTCTAGTAAATAGTTCAAACCATTTTATCGATATGAGTGTTTTATATCAGATAAATTCTACATTAGCTATTTCCCGTTTAAAGCATTTCGGTACTAATACTAATATAGTTGTAGAAAGAGTACCCCTTTTTGCCTGGACTTCAAGCAGTTTAGCTTTAACCGTGTTAATGGTCTCACATTATTGGTCTATAGAGAATCAAAGTTGATTTACCAATGAGTCGCGAAATGCTATGGTTCTTCCATATGATTTCTGAATTTATTCAGAAGTAATTCGTCGAGATCGTGCACCTTTTTCTTATTTATCCAAAAAATACTAAAAAATATTTTAAAGTGCAGCCGGATAGATCCAATCTATTCTTGAAATAGACAACTCGCACACACTCCCTTTCCAAAAAAAATCAATACACCAACCACTACAGTTAGATTTATTAGATTTGTTGCTAAAATATCGGTATTAAGCCCGAAACTCCCAGCGGATGGCCAGTGAGCTAAAAAAACGAAAGAATGGGTTACATTTTTCATATGCTCTCCTCTTATAGATAGGACGAACAAAGAGCAAAGTTTTTCGATCACTTACTTCGCTCGCCCTTTTTTGATCGGTTTTTTTAATGTAATTTTTTTTAATGCAAATAGATTCAATCTAATAATTTCTTTTAGATTAAGTCTTAGGTCTCGTTTGACCTGTGAAAGACTCCTTTGTTGAAATGTTCCAAAAATTCCTAAAATAAAAGGAAAAAGACTTTCCACTGTCCTAAACTAAGGACGGGAAGGAAGAAGGCGAGCATATCCTCTAAATTGATCATCCTCAAATCAGCCCTTCCTGGGGTGGGGTATTGTCTGTCCCGATAAATAGGTAATTCCAGGAGTAATAAATAGGAGTAAAGTATTGATATAATTGGAATTGCAGAAGCAAATACCAATTTACTAAAAAAAGAAAAAAGTATCTAATCTAAAGGACTCATTTTCTTTTTTAGGATTAAACAAAAGGGTTCGCAAATAAAAGCGCTAGTGCCACAACTAGTCCATAAATTGTTAAAGCTTCCATAAAAGCTAGACTAAGCAATAAAGTACCTCGTATTTTACCTTCTGCTTCTGGCTGTCTCGCAATACCTTCTACAGCTTGTCCTGCAGCAGTACCTTGACCAACTCCAGGCCCAATAGAAGCAAGCCCTACGGCCAATCCAGCAGCAATAACGGAAGCAGCAGCAATTAGTGGATTCATGGTGAGTTCCTCGTGTCAAAAAAAAAAAAAATGGTTAAGGATACAATCAACCAAGAAATTCTTACTTCTAAGCTCTATTGGGGAGAAGTAACTAAAAAGTACAAATTGAAATGATAATCTGAATTGTCCGAACTACTTCGAGATCTCATTTTTAGTTTCTAATCATTAGAGGTTTGTGTAAATCCATATGATTCTCATTATTCTATTTCTCTTTCTTTCCAACCAACCACTCTTTCATTCCATTCTTCTTTCTTTACTCTTCGATATCCTTGAGTTCCTATTTTTTCCCCTATCATCTAATCCATAATAAAAGACGAAATAGAGGAAGAACCCCTATTGAAATCGACCTAATCCAAATCCAATAGGAATTAAATCAAGATATACAATTGATAACAATATGCTGCATAGAACTGGATATGGAATCCAATTCCATATAGAGGGAATTCGATATATCGGATTAGATAATGAATCTAACTTAGGAATATATAATATCCCATATACATTTGTTTCTTCTATTTTGCGTATTTTCTCATTTTCTATTGATGAATCGGATTCTAAAATCATTCCTTAAAAACCCGCACAAAAGATGACTGGACTTATAGACATTAAGGATATAGATCTAGCCTGACTCCGCCCCCCTTAATGCATATATACTTTGACAATTCCGTAATATAGTCTATTCTCTCTCCTACAACTCTAGGTTGTATATTCATACGCATTTCTAACTATTTAGTTTTCCAACCAAGCGGATTATCTGGAACCATGCATGAATTGAGCTAAGCTAAAAAAAAAGACTATTTTGAAAACTAGTCAATTCAATGATGACCTTCCATGGATTCACCTATATAGGCTGCGGCTAACGTTGCAAAAATAAGAGCTTGAATACCGCTTGTAAATAATCCAAGAAACATGACCGGTATAGGGACTACTAAGGGGACTAAAGAAACAAGAACAACAACGACTAATTCATCCGCCAATATATTCCCGAAAAGTCGAAAACTAAGCGATAATGGTTTTGTGAAATCTTCTAGGATGTTAATTGGTAAAAGAATTGGAGTTGGTTTAATATATTTCTCGAAATAACTCAATCCTTTTTTGCTAAGACCCGCATAAAAATATGCCGCTGATGTGAGTAAAGCTAAAGCAACAGTAGTATTTATATCATTCGTGGGTGCTGCTAATTCCCCATGGGGTAACTGTATAATTTTCCAAGGTAAAAGAGCACCCGACCAATTCGAAACAAAAATAAAAAGGAACATAGTTCCAATAAAGGGAACCCAGGGACCATATTCTTCTCCAATCTGAGTTTTGCTCAAGTCTCGAATAAACTCAAGCACATATTCGAAGAAATTCTGACCGTCGGTCGGGATGGTTTGTGGATTCCGAACAGCTATGATAACTGAACCTAGCAAGATAGTAATTACGACCCAAGAAGTGATGAGTACTTGGGCATGAATTTGGAAACCTCCTATTTGCCAATAGAAGTGTTGGCCTACTTCTACACCCGATATATCATAAAACCCCTTGAGTGTTTTAACGGAACATGGTATAATATTCATATTGTCCTCTGATAAAAATTGAACTTCAAAAAAGGAATTCTTTTGATTCAACCATCTCTTTCTCAACTCAGCAACTTGAAGTATTAATCTTATATTTAGGATACCAAGAAATCACATCAGATGATAATATATATCAATACCCTCTAATATATATCAATATTCCCCTTCTTTTATCTATGCAAAACAAAAAAGAATAGTAAGTGATCCCATAAATCTACGCAGTTACCCAAGAATGAACTATTCTTCTTAATCAACGATTTCTTATATAGAGAGAACGGCCCTCACAAATTGCAAATACTAATTTGTTAAGAATCAATCGAATTGAAGTCATAGTGTCATCGTTGGCTGGAATCGATATATTTGCGAGATCTGGGTCACAATTTGTATCGACTAAAGAAATAGTAGGAATCCCCAAAATGGCACATTCCTGAAGAGCTATATACTCTTTTTGCTGATCAAGGACGATCACAATGTCCGGCAACCTCGTCATATATTTGATCCCGCCGAGATATCTTTGCAAGGTAGATAATTTTCTCTTCAAGATTGCCACATCTCTTTTTGGGAGATGGTGGAATTTTCCCATCTTTTCTTCTGCTCTTAAGTCTCTAAATTGAGAAAGTCTAGTTTTCGTAATCGACCAATTCGTTAACATACCACTGAACCACTTTTTATTAACATAATGACAACGAGCCCTTATTGCAGCTGATGCTACTAAATCCGCTGCTCTTTTTTTGGTACCAACAATTAAAAAGCTTTTTCCCTGACTTGCTGCATCAAAAACTAAATCACAAGCTTCTGATAAAAAACGAGCCGTTCTAGCGAGATTTGTAATATGAGTACCTTTACGCTTTGCCGAGATGTAAGGGGCCATTTTAGGATTCCATTTCTTAATACCATGACCAAAATGAACTCCCGCTTCTATCATCTCTTTCAAATTGATGTTCCAATATCTTCTTGTCATTTTTTCCACACTTCCTTTTGATTTTTTCTTTTTTTTTTCATCCTACCATTCCATTACGGAATTTATTTCTTTTTTTTTTTTGAAAATTAAGAAAGAGCCGAAATAGCTTGAAATAAATAATAATTGTTCCGATGTAACCTTCCACTGAGAATTGGCTATTGATACATGGTATAAACGTAACCTTAATGAATTAACTGACTTCTTTTACTTATTAAAATAAAAATCTAAAATCTGACCTGTTAGTGTTCTAAGGTCAAAAGTCTAGTTTAAATAAAAAAATCTGCTTTATGTATCCTTAAATCGTATAAATGGGGGTTCTGATGTCTCATAGAAATTGTTTGTTACATCAGAATCAGAAGAAACTAATTCTGTATGGAGAAACAAAATATCTCTCATTTCCGACGCGAATAGATTTTTTTTTTGAATTTCGAAATAAAGGTTCTTGTCTTGTGGGGAATGATGCACAAATTTTTGGAATCCGGTACCAACAGGTATAATCCCCCCCAGAACTACGTTTTCTTTCAGGCCTTTCAACCAATCAATACGACCTCGTAGGGCAGCTTTTGCTAAAACTCGAGCAGTTTCTTGAAAACTTGCTTCAGATATGAAACTTTGGGTATTCAGGGAAGCCCTTGTTATTCCCAATAAGATTGCCCGATAATAGACCGATTCATCCAAAGCTCGTCCTGCTCGTTCTGCTCGTAATAGTCCGATTAATTCCCCAGGTGAAAAAACATTAGACATTCCATCTTCGGAAACCCGCACTTTTGATGTTACTTGGCGTATAATAATCTCTATATGTCTATTATGGATCTGTACCCCTTGGGATCGATAAACCTTTTGGATCTTATTAACCAAAGAGATACGACTTTGGGCTATGGTTAGCTCAGCTCCAATCAAGAATCCCCAGGGGACCCCAAGAATTCTTGGTATACGCTCATTCCAATCCTCAATTCTCCTTTCGAGATTCGGCGATAGTGAATCAATTGAACGCGCTTCAAAGATTTGTTCTACTTTTGGAAGACCTTGCGTTATGTCACTAGATCTCGATTTTTCATATATAAACGTAACTAACCTATCTCCTTTGTAAAGGATTTCTCCATAATGACCATGAACAGTTGCTCCTGTAGTGGCCAAATAAGGCTTAGCTGCTCTTATAACAAAGGAATCAATATTAACAATGAAAATTTGACCAGATTTTTTTATGTGCGATTTAAATAGACATACATTTTCGCAAATAAATTGTCCAAGGTGAATTATTGCCGATGTCTCCTCCCAAGAATCATGATGGAGAAAGTGCCAATTCAAATGGAATGGATCCAACATGATGTTACTATCGAAATTCGAAATCCTTTGATTTTCATCTATTAAAGAGTATTTAAGCCCTTGAAGTACTTGGAGGGTTTGTTTCAAATTGTCAAGGAACAAATATTTTTTTAACAGGATCTGATTATGCGTTAGTAAATAGTAAGATGAAGAAAAATTCGATATACTAGGTACAATAGCGGCTAAGGGCCCAAAAATATCTCGAATAGGAATTCTAGGATTCGATTCTTTTACCGCATTGGGATATTTCGAATTCTTGAATAAACCAATTCGAGAACAGTTGGATGCCGACAAAATCATCAAAGATTGGTATTCTTTATTTCGATTCAACAAGGTGCCAATAGCTTCTTGATGTTGGCTAAGTGATTGAATCTTCGCCTTGGAATAAAAGGAATTGGTGCGATCTAACCTATTATTGGGAATCGGTCCTGCACTTGTCCTATCATACCTTCTTCGTGTATACGAAATAGTGGACTTGACTAACTCAATTCTTAGGAAATCGCGAATCAGATCATTTGCTCTTACCTCAACAAGGGAAGCACGAGCCTCCTCTTTTTCTTCTTGTTCCCAATTCACTACTAAGCAAGTTCGAACAAATTGACTATTCGTATGATAAATTCTTTGAGTTAACTTGCTATTTTCATGAGAAATAAAATTGACAAGTCGAAGTTGGAAATTATCCTCTTCTTGCAAGAGATCTTGCGGGAAAAGTGTTGCTAAATTTCTCCCTTCGTCCATTTCATATGCGACTGCAGGTCGAACCGAAACAAAATACTTTTCCTTGCTCTTGAGAATTTTTTTCCGTTGAACATAGACCCAATTTTTCCTTTTTTTTGATTCCTTAGAATCTTTCTTTTCTCTTTCTGGTGGTATCAAACTACCACCTAATATCTTATCCGCCTCTTCAGGAAAATGCATATCTCCGGAAAAGATTTTGAGTTCCGTATGGCTTTTTTTTCTCTTCACTCGGACCAATCCACCTAGTCGACTTCTTGTATTTTTTGTGAGTTGTGTATCCACTCCAATGATACTATTATCAAGTACCTTTAGGGATGAGGATCTCGGCAAGATATGCAGTTCTTGAAGAATGAAAAAAAACCGATCTAGTTCTTTTTGGTATTTTAGACTAAATTCTTTTGTTCCTCGATGCTCAATCAAACCCTCTTTTTTTAAGATGGAATCTTCCTCTGGGCTCCCGTATTCGTCCTCTGAGTCTTCTTCTGAGTCTTCCTCTAAAGTCCCATATTCGTCCTCTGAGCTTTCCTCCGGGCTCCCATATTCGTCCTCTGAGTCTTCCTCTAGAGTTCCATATTCGTCCTCTCGGGTTCTATATTCGTTCTCTGGGCTCCCATATTCGTCTTCTGAGTCTTTCTCTCCAGTCCTATATTCATCCTCTAGGATCCCATATTCGTCTTCTAGGGCTTCATATTCGTCCTCTAGGATCCCATATTCATCTTCTAGGGTTTCATATTCGTCCTCTCGAGTCCTATATTCGTCTTCTAGGGTTTCATATTCTTCCTCTCGGGTCCTATATTCGTTCTCTGGGCTCCCATATTCGTCCTCTGAGTCTTCCTCTCGAGTCCTATATTCGTCCTCTAGGGTCCTATATCTAAATTTAACAATTCCTGAACCCTTTTTATCTTTTCTGTATCGTGGATCGTCAAAATAAGCAAAAATAGTATTTCTACGTAAAACACCCATAAAGGGTATTTCAATCGAAATCCCCAAACAGGATATTAGTTCTTTCTCTTGTTCTTGATGATATTGTAATGGAATGACGAACCCATTTCTTCGCTTTTTCGCCAACAAATCCGAATTATCTTGAAGAATAGAAGGATAGACAAAATTCCAATGGCCATTGGACATGATTCGATCCGGCGTTGAATAATCAAGAATTTCCCTATCTTTTTTACCAAAAGTATCCAACAGTCTATGTCTTACTTGATCATTAGCCATTGAGAGGTCAAAGAGATATCTTCCGTCAACAGAAAAAGAATAAGTATTCATTTGATCTTGATCCTTGTGGAGCGAAAAAGACGCTATACTGGATCTGCACATACTTACTGACAATATCCATAAATGGCTTGTTTTTGGTAATCGACGAAGATTACCATATTGATATTCGGGCGCATGGTAAACATCAGTACTCCAGTGCATTTCCCCGTCTGATTCGGAATAAATATGCTTTTGTACTTTTTCTTTAAAATGCAAAGTGGACGTTCCGGCACGAATCTCCGCAATTACTTGTTCGGATTCTACATACTGATCATTTTGCACTAGAATCAAGCTTTTTGAGGGAATATTCACACTATATAGAATATCCTGACTCTGAATAGTTACATGCAAGTCTATATAACATAGAAAAGCAGGCTGCCCATGACGGGTACGTGTGGGGTGAACCAAATCTTCATTGAATTGGATTTTTCCATTCGAAGGGGATCGTACAAGGTCGGCAGTACCCCCTGTGAATACTCCGCCAGTATGAAAAGTTCTTAATGTTAGTTGAGTCCCTGGCTCCCCAATTGATTGACCTGCAATAATACCTACGGCTTCCCCCAATTCGACCAGATCGCCATGAGTGGGACTCCGACCATAACATAATTGACAGATCCAAGATGTGCTCCGGCAAGTAAAGGGGGTTCTAATATATATTGGTTGTGCTCGAAATGGTTGTGCTCGAAAGGCAGTTATGAATCGATTGACTAATCCAATTCCAATATCTTGATTTCGAGCGGCAATGCATCGTGAACCAATATATATATCGTCTGCTAATACACGACCAATTAGTGTTTGGACAAAAAGTTTTTCCGTCATCCCATTTTGAGGACTCAAAGAAATACCTTGGATAGTACCACAATCTCTTCTACGCACAATAATATGTTGAACTACTTCAACAAGTCTACGTGTAAGATATCCAGCATCCGCTGTTCGTACAGCAGTATCTACAACCCCTTTGCGGGCTCCGTAGCAGGAAATTATATATTCTGTCAAAGAAAGTCCCTCGCGTAAATTGCTTTGAATAGGTAAATCAATCATTTGTCCTTGAGGATCCGCCATTAATCCTCTCATACCTACTAATTGGTGTACCTGAGATGCATTTCCTCTGGCTCCTGAAAAAGACATTAGATAGACTGGATTAGAAGGATCCGTTATCCGAAAATTCGAATTCATTTCTTGTTTCAAATATTCACTTGTAGCATACCATATCTCAACGGATTGGCGTAATTTTTCTACCGCGTGTACAGCCCCATAATAATAGTGTTTCTCCAAAAGAAAACTCTGTTGTTCCGCGTCTTGCACTAACCATCCCTTAGATGGTATTGTTAAAAGATCCTCGATTCCTAATGAAATCGATGTAGTAGTGGCTTGATGAAAGCCCAGAGTCTTTATTTGATCCAGTATATGGGATGTATATCCCATTCCGAAATGATCTATTAATCTGCTAATAAGTCGTTTCATAGCAGTTCCGTCTATCTCTTTATTATGAAAGACCAGATTGGCCCGTTCCGCCATACATAAGTACCCCCTTTTTCGGCTGAGTAGGATTCGACAATTGCTGAGTAGGATTCGACAATGGGCCTGAGTCAGTGATTCGAAAATTTAATTAACTTCCTTTCCTTAATCTCAATCTGGATTCGCGCGGCAAAAATGGTGATACTAGCGAAATCGGAATGCCCCCCGAAAGGGAGGGGCATCGCCGAATCTAACTTCCTTGTTTAGATAGTGTATGAATAGGCCTGACTAAATCCTTGTATGGCTTCCTCTATTTCTCTATAAAAAGAAATATGACCAAGAGTGCTTCGAATGTATATAGAACGGATTTCTTTTTTTCTATTTCCCACTATTAGATAGTGGGCATAAATCTCATGATAAGTCCCCAAAGATTCATATTGAACTTCAATCGGAACTTCTCTTGACCCAATGACGCGTTGATCTAGTTTCCATCGGAGCCACAAGGGACTGTCTAAACTGATTCGTTTCTGTCTATAAGCTCCCAGTGCATCATAGGAATTAGAAAAATGGGGTTCTTTATCTTTTGTATACTTATAATTATTATTATTGTAATTTACTTTTTGATTTGGATAGTTTGCGCAACTATTATATCTATTTGCACAAATACCCCGACGGTTTCCAATCGTTAATACATAAAGTCCGATAAGCATGTCTTGGGTCGGTACGCAAATAGGATCCCCAATAGCGGGAGATAGGAGATTCATATGAGAAAACATAAGTAAACGGGCTTCCGCCTGAGCTTCCAAGGATAAAGGTAGATGAACAGCCATTTGATCCCCATCAAAGTCCGCATTGAAACCCTTACACACTAATGGGTGTAAACAAATAGTACGCCCCTCCACTAAAGTAGGTTGGAAGGCCTGTATGCCTAATCTATGCAGGGTAGGTGCTCTATTCAACAGTACAGGATGTCCCCGCATAACTTCTTGAAGTATTTCCCATACAATGGGTTCCTTTTCCCAAATTTTCCTTTTAGCAATCCTGACATTAGAAGTAGCGCGTTTCGTGATTAAATCGCGAATTACAAATAGCTGAAAAAGCTTTATTGCTATCTCTAGAGGTAATCCACATTGATGTAATGAAAGCGAAGGACCCACAACAATGACAGAACGCCCCGAGTAATCGACCCGTTTTCCAAGCAGAGTCTCGCGAAACCTTCCCTCTTTACCTTCAATTACATCTGAAAGTGATTTGTATACTTTATTGTGACCATCCCTCGTTGGTTGCCCGCGGGACCCACTATCAAGAAGTGTATCCACGGCTTCTTGTACCAATTTTTCCTGGCACATTACTAAATCTGCTGGCGCTAATTCACTTCTTTTTAATAGATAGGCAAGGTTGTTGTTCCGACGAATAACTCTCTTATAAAGTTCATTAATATCCGAAGTCACTACTTTATCCCCAGACCTATAAACAATGGGTCTCAATTCGGGAGGAAGAACTGGTAATAAGCACAAAACCATCCATTCTGGTTCTACATTTGTTTGAATAAAATGTTTCGCCAATTGCATGCGTCTAATCAAAAAAACTTTTCTTATTCGTCTTTTTCTATCTTCCCATTCATCTCCACTATACCCCTCGTCTTCTAATTCCTTCCATTCGACCAAGGAATTCTCTATAATAATTCGCAAATCCAAATCTGCTAATTGTTCTCTAATAGCACCTGCTCCTGTCGCAATTTCCCGATTTCGAAATGTTGCAAAGCCTGGGGTAGAAAAAAAGGGAGAAATGCTGTGGTTACAGGATGCAATTTCATCTTCGAATAAACCTCGTAATCGTAAGAAAGTAGGTTTTTTAGCGCTGGGCCTAGCAAAAGAGAAATCGCCGTATACTAGGCCCTCCAATTTCTTAAGGGGTTTATCTAAAAGGTTCGCGATATAACTAGGAAGACCTTTCAAATACCACACATGAGTCGCGGGACATGCGAGTTTGATGTATCCCATTTGATATCTTCGTATCCGAGAATCAACAAATTCTACCCCGCATTTTTGGCAAAATCTTTCCTCTTCGTTTTCAGCTCCGCTCGCTCGAGAATTTCCACAAGCACAAATTCCGCTTTTTATGGGTCCAAAGATTCTTTCGCAAAACAATCCATCTTTTTCTGGTTTATCGGTTTTATAATGAAAAGTAGAGGGCCTTGTGACTTCGCCAACGACTTCCCCATTAGGTAGGTTTTTGTTAGCCCAAGCCTTTATTTGTTGAGGGGAAACGAGTCCAATTTGAAGTTGTTGATGTTTATATTGGTCAATCATAAATAAGAAAAGAATTTATATTTATTCCGATCAAACTTCCTCCCTATTAACCTGGAAGTTCTTCTCAGATACAAGGAAATGATTCAGTTCTAGAGCCAAAGATCGTAGTTCTCGAACGAGCACTCGAAAAGATTCTGGAGGATACTCGTGATTAGGTACTCTTTTTCCCCAGATCGTAGCATTAAGTATTTCTTGGCGAGCTATAAGATGATCAGATTTATAAGTAAGTATCTCTTGTAAAATATGAGCAACACCAAATCCTTCTAAAGCCCAAACTTCCATTTCTCCTACTCGTTGTCCCCCTTGCTTGGCTCTTCCTCTAACGGGTTGTTGTGTAACAAGTGAGTAGGGCCCAGTAGAACGTCCATGGATTTTCTCATCAACTTGATGAATTAATTTTAAGATATAGGACTTCCCTATTAGAACAGGTTGTTCGAAGGGGTCTCCTGTTCTTCCATCAAATATTCTGCTTTTTCCCGGGTACTCGGGTTCAAATACCCATGGATTTTTTGTTTGTTTACTGGCTTCATATAATTCTGAAAACACAAGTTTTCTTGAAGCCTCTTGCTCATATCTCTCATCAAAGGGTGCTATTCTATAATGTTTCTTTAGCAGATCCCCGGCTAATCCGAGCGAGCTTTCAAATATTTGTCCCACATTCATTCGTGAGGGTACTCCTAAGGGATTGAAGACCATATCAACAGGTGTTCCATCTTGCAAATAGGGCATATCTTGCCTGGGCAAAATTTTGGAAATGATCCCCTTATTCCCGTGTCTTCCGGCTACTTTATCCCCAACTTTGATTTCGCGTTTCTGTAAAATATATACACGAACCATTATGTCTAGGGGGTCCCTCTGGATCCATTTCACATCGATAACGCGCCCTCTTCCACCTATAGGTAGTTTGAGAGAAGTTTCTTTTGAAGTGGATACCTCAAGGCCAAATATGGCCCGTAATAACCCAGCTTCCGCGATATACGACGATTCGCTCGCTATCTGAGGCGTTAATTTACCTACTAAAATATCGCCAGTTTCTACCCAGGATCCCAACCTAACAACTCCATTTCTGTCCAAATTGCGGAGTAAATGTTCTTCTAGATGTGGTATTTCTTTAGTAATTTTTTCAGCGGAGCCTTGGCTTGTCGTATCCGTCTGAATTTCATATTTTCGGATGTGAAAAGAAGTATAAATATCCTCATATACCAAACGTTCGCTAATTAGTACTGCGTCTTCAAAATTGTAACCTTCCCATGGCATATAAGCTACTAATACGTTTTTTCCTAAAGCAAGTTCCCCACCAACTGTAGCAGCTCCCTCCGCTAAAATTTGTCCTTTTTTAATGGATTTACCCCGCAGAACCCGAGGTTTTTGGTGCATACAAGTATTTTTGTTAGAGCGCCGATGGGTAACTAAAGGAATACTTATAGTCTTCCCACTACTTGATAAAAGGATCTTGTGACTATCAGTAGAAATGATCTTTCCCTCGCGTTCGGCTATAACGGAAACCCTCGAATCTAGAGCTGTTTGGCGTTCCAATCCAGTTCCAACAATGCACTTCTCGGACCGAGAAAGCGGAACTGCTTGGCGCTGCATATTAGAACTCATTAAAGCCCGATTCGCATCATTATGCTCAATAAAAGGAATGAGAGAACCTCCAATAGAAAAATATTGGAAAGGAAAAATACTTCTAACATGAATCTGTTCCCATGCAATAGTCAGGAATTCTTGACGGTATCTAGCTGGAACAACCTGTTCTTCCTGAATACCCTGATTCAAGGACAAAGAATTTCCTGCTGCTATCATATAATATTCATCTCTATTTGGTGATAAATAAACCACCTGTCTCTCTTTTTTTTCTTTTGCTTTCTCAGATATTTCATAAAAGGGACTCTCTATGGACCCCCACCAGTGGTCAATTCTCGCATGAATAGCTAAGGATCCAGTAAGTCCAACATTGATTCCTTCGGACGTGTCAATTGGACAAATACGCCCATAGTGACTCGGATGAATATCTCGGCTCCGAAAACTTGCAGTTCTCCCCGTCAATCCTCCAGGACCCAAACAACTCACTTTTCGCCCATGAACAGTTTGTGTCAATGGATTGGTTTGATCAAAAACTTGAGATAAGGGGTATGTGCCAAAAAAGGTCTCATAAGTAGTTATTAATAAAATCGAAGTTGAAGTTGGAGTTACCAAAGTTTGTGGAGTCGGTTTCGATTGACGTATGAATACTCTACGGATAGTTTTTTGAACCGCATGTTGTAAACGACCAAGAGCCAGTCCGAATTGATCTTGTAACAGATCCGCAACCGAACGAATACGTTTATTTTTCAAGTGATTCATATCGTCATCGTCAAGTATACCCGTTCCAAATTTCATTCCAATCAAATGATCCGTAGCGGCCAATACATCTCGTGGTAACAAGAATGTATTGTTCTGAGGTATATCAAGATTCAGTCTCCGATTCATATTTCGTCGACCAATCCTTCCTAATTCACATTTTTGTTGAAAAAATTTCTTTTGTAATTCCTCACATAAGGACTCCGAAAATACCAGGTCCCCACCTACACAAGCAAATTGTTGATAAAACTCCAAAATAGCTTTTTCTTTTGACTCAATCCTCTTCTTCTCCTTAGCATTCGGGAAAGATAAGAAAATTTCAGGGTAGGAAACATTATCTAGAATTTCTTTTAGATTCGAACCCATAGCTGATGATAGAACTAGAATAGATATCTTTTGTTTTCTACTCACGCGAGCCCATATCCTTTCTTTTTTATCAATTGCTAATTCCGATCTTCCTCCCCAATCTGATATTATAGTCCCAGTGTAGATAGAAATTCCCTTATGGTCTAATTCCGAGCGGTAGTAAATACCAGGACTTAGCAATATTTGATTGATCACAATTCGGTATATTCCATTTATTATAAAGGTTCCTAAGGAATTCATTATAGGAATGTTTCCAATAGAAATGGTTTGCTTTTGCACATCGAAACCAAAAATTAATCTCGCAGATACATATAATTCGGAAGAATAGGTGAGTGATTCATACACAGCATCCCTTTCTTTTATCGAGGGTTCTAGCAATTGATATCCTTTCGCAAATAATTGAAATGCAATTTCGTGATCTGGATCTTTAATTGTTGGAAACTTCTCAAGTTCTTCTGCCAAGCCTTGATTAATGAACCTACAAAATCCCTCGAATTGGATCTGACTAAATCCGGGTATTGTGGACATTCCCTCATTTCCATTCCGGAGCATCTTAATCTTAAGTTTCCTGTTTATCGAAGAAAAATTCCATTATCAGCTCACTCTTCATCAATCCCTATGGATCGATCTAGCAATTATGGAATCCATATTCTGTTTACTGAATCACATGAAATTCTAGGGAACTCCACATACATATTTCATATATGTATTTCATACATATGAATAGAGACAATTTCGACGAAAGTTCGAATTTGCCAGGGGTACAAATCGAATGAAAATGAATTGATAAAACATTCCTAGAAAAAAATTCTGCCACTTACACTTTATGATACTAATCAGATTGGATGGCAAAGATTTCTCATTTTATCTCCTTTCTATGAATGGGATAAAGCCATAATATAATAATTTATAAGCACTAGAAAATTTGACTTTAGTTCGATTTAGAATAGCACGCTTAGTTTAATTTCAAAAAAGAATAAGAATTTGAGGGTTCTTTTTTGTTTCGTAGTAGTAGAATTGCTAGAAAATATAGGATTTCATTGTAGAATCCTAAAATAAAGTAAGTCCTTTTTTTAAGTACATGCCAATCTAGTTATCCACCTCTCCACATATCCCTGCTTTTATCGTAATTTCACTTGGGTGGGCCAAGATGGTCAGGTCATACTCTATATCAGACCAAATTTCTTTTTTTTATTCAAGATATTTAATGCAATGAAAAATTAAAGCACGATTCCCCATAGAGATATGTACATAAGGGGGATCCATGGATAATAATGCTGTTATGGATAATAATGCTGTTCGGACCTGTAGTTTACCTATACACGGATTAGGCATAAATCCATTCTATTTTATTATGCCATTAAAAGGAAGGGGGGAGAGAATACCGATTTAAGAGTCGTTCACTACTGCAATTCAAAATTCAAAAAAAAAATAGAATTCTAGTTAATGGTTCCAATTTGTTCTGAATTTTGCAGCCTGTGACTGGAAATCCACTTTTTCTCTTTTTTCATCTCAATAGAAAGAAAAGGGAAGTTTTCTAGTGTTAGCAATGTTTGTTTTAAGATAGAATCCATCGAGGAGAATAATCGAAACTGGATTCAAAAAAAGCAGGAATAGATTTTTTGAAAAAGATTGGAAAAAAGTAAGTAGAATTAGATTCAAGATAAAAGAAAGGAGGTTTTAGTAAGAAAACCTGGATGAATACTTGCTCTTTTCTCTATTTTAGATCGGATTTTTTGGCGGCATGGCCAAGCGGTAAGGCAGGGGACTGCAAATCCTTTATCCCCAGTTCAAATCTGGGTGCCGCCTGATCAATAAAATACTTAGGCTTATAGTACTGATCGAACTCAACAAATTCGTACCCTGCATAAGTTGGGGCAAGAGAGTAACTAGGCCTGGCGATACTGGATTTTGAGAATCCATAGTTCTATCCTCAAACTAGGGTTTGTTTTGTCGGTAGTGGCCCAAACGGCTACCAATAAGGATGAGGTTGCGTTTCCTTATTCTTTTATTAATTTTAATTGATTCTTAATTGATTCGATTCGAGAATTAAAAATTACAAGGCTAAGATGTCAGAAATCTTGATATCCAAAGAGCCCCTAAGGGGCATTCTTTTTTTTTCAATCTAAGATTGAAGAAGGGACTCCACGAAGGAATATCAAGACTTCCTAATTATCATACATTTTATTTATCATACATCTTATGCTACCTACATACACTAAAGTAAGGGCTACTGATTCTGTCGAGAATCAGATTGAATAGGCTGATCAAAAATCAATTTCGGAGTTGTGGATAAAGTCTCCTCATTCTTTCATAGAATGATAGAAGGGCTGTAGGGTTTAGGTTAAAAATAAACATAGGCAAGGTAGGTATCCAATAAATATTTATCTATCCTAATTTTATGGTATATTCTGACGTCCTTTGCTTATAAAAAAAGGGTAACAAAAGGAAGAAAAAATCTTCCTATTCCCGCGTCTTCTATTCAGGACATCATCCCCGTACTCTTTTTTAAGGAAAAGGGCTATGTATCGTATTTATACTTAATGCTCTCCAATTCTACCAGAAATCCTATAAGAATTTGTTAGGAGTAAATTCCTTGAACTGATTCATCCATAGCGTTAGGGCAGAATCCCTTTTTGACTCTGTACCCTTGATTCCACTATGATTATTGATCAATAGTAGAATAATTCCTTCATAGAAATAGGAGACATAATTTACATGGATATAGTAAGTCTCGCTTGGGCTGCTTTAATGGTAGTCTTTACATTTTCTCTTTCACTAGTAGTATGGGGGAGGAGTGGACTCTAGGGATACTACTAATTGATTGAGTAGTCGAATTGTTGTATCAACTTTTTTCTTTAATTGATCGTTTTGCATTAATCATTTTGCCAAACTTTATTCTTTCTCTCTTTCTTTAGTTTTGTTTCACTCCTGTACCTGTAAGAAACTCTTGTAAGAAAGAGTCGTTCTATTCTACTATATAGAAATAGAAAGAGCGATTACAGCAATTCCAAATTTCTACTAGAAGTGACGAATGGTTAAAAAAGTTCTATACATAAGAAAATTAGACTTTCTTCCACGGAGCTATTCACAACATATCGCACACTTTCCATTTGTTTTATATTCTTTTCTTATTCTTAGAATAATTTTTATGCTCTTTTGAAGCATCTCGCCGCATGTTTAAGCATGAAAGATTCGCTGGTTTTTTCCTTTTACTTTTTTCTTTTACTTTTTACTATAGTCTATTCTCATATTATTTTTCTCTCCCTCCATGGATTCTTTCGTGAAGAATTGTCTTCGATTTTTTTATTTTGACTTGATTGAAATTAAGTGGATGCAGTGAAAAAAGAAATTGAATTAGACTACTATTTCAATCTACTAATCTATTCTATGTAGATTCAAGATAATATAATAGAAAGACTCTAAAGTGTCGTAGAAAAAACTATATGTAGTTCTTTCTACCACACTTTATGATTCCAACCAGATCCTTTCATTTAAGACTTGGATTTTTATTTTATTTAATCCCTTTTTCATTTCTTCAATGATTAATTGGAATTCCAATTAATCATTTTGGCTGACTGTTTTTACATAAATAATAAGTAAAAAGGCAGTAGGAACTAGAATAAACAGTGCAGTAGCAATAAATGCGAGAATATTGACTTCCATAACCTCTTTATTTTTTTCACAATAACTCGGGATGTAATCCCATGGAGAGGAAAAAGGGGTATCCTGTAAATTCAAGGGGAGGACTTGCATTCTGATAATACTGAATCAATTCAATATTATGAATATCGGATCTATCAAATCAATTCATGGTTGAGAGTGGAATAGTATAACATAGGAAGATCCACTTTTTCTTTTCTATATCTATAACCCACGATCTTTCTTATCTTATCCAATTTCCCTTCCTTTTTCTTATAGTTATACATACAATTATGTATGTATGTATTATATGACCGACTTTCTATGGGTCACATAGACATCCAAATAAGCAGTAGAAGTAGAAGTGAGATGGAGAAAAGAGGGCTTAAATAAAAAAAAATCGAATATTTTAATTAATTTAGGAAAAAGGGCGTTTGCTTTGCTTGGTTTTTCTTTTATTTTATTAAGTTACTATCAATATCCACTTTTGGGGTCTAAAGATGAGAACAGATCCATAAAATAAGGAGTCCGCAAATGGAATGAAAATGAGATAGATTCTTTCCAATTAGTCATTGAACATACACAAACAAAGTTGGAACTACAAAATGGAGGGGGCCTGGTTTAATCCAAAAAGTAAAGTACTAATTATATTCAATTAAATTCACTGTCTATGTCTAAGAAAAAACGAATACGATTTATGTATGGATTTCGGTAAAATACCGGTACTCTATTCCATAAGAGTCGAATAGGAAGTTAAGATGAGGATGGTATCATCATAAGGATAGAGTAATATCCTAAATTATACTAATCCAAGTATGATATGTATGTCTTTCCTTATCAACCGGGAGTAGTGAAAAAAAAAAATTCCTATAGGCCTCCCCTCCCTCTTTAATGAGAAATGCGAAATAAAAAAAGTGAAATAAGGGTGCCCCATAGGTATTTGATCTTCTCTCCTGCCCCCCCTTTTTCATGGAAAAAGGAAAGATGAATTTCTCCATTCATTGAACCCTAGTTCGGGACTGACGGGGCTCGAACCCGCAGCTTCCGCCTTGACAGGGCGGTGCTCTGACCAATTGAACTACAATCCCCGCGGGGTGTATGGCATACCTATTCTTAAATAGAACCATAAGAAGATTCGATTCGCCTGTCGTACTCTAAGAAATAGACGAATCATATACTACATACCCACATATCATATGTGGGTATAGTGAGAGTGACATAACTAGTATGTCGCGATTTTTTATCGCTAAAAATGGATGATAATCCACCTTTCATTTCAATAAGAAAAACTCTTTTGTTTGTAAAAAAGGAATGAGAGAGATATGGATTAGAAAGAAATTTCCCCCTTTCGCTTTATCCTTTATTTCTATGGATCAGACATTTTATTTTATGGAAGAAAAACAAATGGATTTAGTTCATATTCACGAAGCCCTAGATTTTTGGGCCGAGCTGGATTTGAACCAGCGTAGACATATCGTCAACGAATTTACAGTCCGTCCCCATTAACCGCTCGGGCATCGACCCAGGAAGAATTTATTCTAGGGTTTTTTAGAATCTATGATTAACCTCCTTTCATAATACTCCCTACCCCCAGGGGAAGTCGAATCCCCGCTGCCTCCTTGAAAGAGAGATGTCCTGAACCACTAGACGATAGGGGCATCACTTCACTAGACGATAGGGCCATATACAACCGCTCGTCATTATACTATAATGATAGTATGAGCAGTTTTTTGGAATTGTCAATATACTCGAAGAGTATAACTAGATCCAAAGCAAAGAGTCTTTCCTACTTTTCTGTTATGCTTTCTTTCATAGGATTTTTTTTAGTTGATGGTTAGGTTAATTCACGGATCATTCCCTACTTTTTAGGGAAATTCATTTAAAGGGTATAGAATAAGAATAGATTAATAAAAGGGATTCTAGATTAGTTCAGTACAGGTAGTGATTTGATTGATCTAACAGGAAAAAGAGTCCAATTTGATTTCTTTTTTGTAATTTCCACCCCGTGCTTCGTTTAGCGTTCAGACCAAAAATGCATGCATCCCACACTAAGTCATAAAATTCAAGAAAAAATAGAGAAATTTTCAAAAACAAAGAAAAAAAAGTGAATAAATAATAAATTTAGTAGAAAAGTACTTTATCGGATTCGAACCGATGACTTACGTCTTACCATGGCATTACTCTACCACCAAATAAAAAGCCCTTTATCGGATTTGAACCGATGACTTATGCCTTACCATGGCATTACTCTACCACTGAGTTAAAAGGGCTTTTTATTCAATTCAAAAATTAGCCACTTTGATTTCTCATTATGAGTCTACTGCATAATGTACATAATATATGTATATATAGAGATATATGTAGAGATTATATATGTATATATCGAGATATAGAAGTTTATTCATGGCGAGGTTCAAAATCTTGAGAGTTCAAAATCTTGAGAAAATCAAGAAAAATAAGAAAATCTTTCATATTCTCTCTTATCACTTGCACAAAGTAGAGGTTTTTTTCTTTTTTTATATAAAAAAATACATATAATAAAATACGTGAAGAGAGAGTTGACACAATAAAAAATTATTATTAGTATCCGATATACTTGAAGAGGGTAAGTTCATAGGTATGTAAACATGATCTCGGACGACTCACCAAACCAAAGCCCAGAAGTTCTATTTTTTAGAAGAGGAGAACAAATATGTATCAATTGTTGAATCGGATACAACAATGGGCAAAAAAAAAAAGGCCAAAGGGGCAATAAGAGCTGCTGTTAAAAAAACGGTAGACTTTGTTTTTTTTTTATCTTTAGGCTATTGACTTTTCACGTGCTCAGAACGTTCTGCAGAATTAGGGACTTTTTTCTTCTATTGGCTGATCTTATGATGAGAACTTTCTCCATTTATGTTTTATTTCTTCTAATTCTAATTGGGTAGGGTATAAAGGAATTCGCGCTCTTCATATACCCATATGGTTGGGTATTAATTTTCAGTGATATACTTCTTGTCTGTTTTGGTGAGAAATTGAAACTATTTTTAACAGGCATCTCTTAGAAAAACCTTCGAGTTCAAAACTTTTCAATTTTTCTTAAAAAGTTTTGGACGGATTTGTTGAAGCGATTTTTAACAGGTACCCCTTCCAAGGAAGGGGGGTACTTGAATATTCTCAAGGGATTATGGTTGGTGCATTTTGAACAAACTATGTTGGAGTTTTAGCAACAATTTGCTTGTAAAAAGTGGGCAGTCGAATTTATACTGCAGAGTATAAAAATTATTCTACTGCCTGCCCAACAAAAAATAATAAACCATACCCTACATACCTAACTCCTCCTGGCTATGGGTTTTCTGTTTCCGAAGATTAGGAAAAAAGGAGGATTCTGGAACCCTAAAGGTTCGATGGTATATGGATATGGAAAATATAAGATTCCCGATCCTAGCGGGAAAAGGAAGGGAACAGATACCCAATATGATTCTTGGGAGGAACATTTGGTAATGGTCTTGGTCCTCTATGCTCTTTTTTATGTGTTCTTAGTTCTATTCATCTTCTTTGATTCTTTTAAACAAGAATCTAATAAACTAGAATTGAGTGGAAAAGAGGAGAAGAAATTGGTAAATGGAGAGGATCGACTAACCAGAGACATTTAGGATCTTCTTTACATCAGGTAAATCCGTCGGGTCCTGTCCGCTTCTCCGTTTAAGTTACGACTCTTTGTTTCTTGCTTCTCTCAAGCCATAGGGAAAGTCTATGATGAATTTTTAAAATGCATCTCACTCTTTCTCTAGGGCTCGGACTTCATGATAAGTGGGGGAAGAAAGAAAACATCTTCCCCAATTTCTTTGTTCAGAATTGAACAAAAAAGAAAAGGAAGAAAGGGATTTATGGGGGCAGTGCTGCTCCCTATATCTCCTAGTGTATATTGTAGGAATAATCAAACTATTCCTTAGAGCAGTCTGGCACACTTACGTCCTCGCAAAACAAATAATGATCATTGTAGTCGTAACCGTAGAATACGAACCTAATCGAAATGCATACATTTGTCTCATACACTATGGGGATGGTGAGAAGAGATATATTTTACATCCCAGAGGGGCTATCTAAACCCTAAAGCTAAAGTAAAGGCCCGCGATCGAAGTACCAACAGCTCACTGTCATGAACCTTCTCCATTTGATTCAATAAGGGGGAATTAGCCTCCTTCTCGAATGGCTACCCTTGACAAAGGGTAGCGTTGGTATCATAATCTACATGTAGCGGGTATAGTTTAGTGGTAAAAGTGTGATTCGTTCTATTAATAACTGAATTTGAAATGATATACTTAAGGCGTCCTTAAGTTTTTTATATTCCGATGAAAACTTTAGTTCTTATAAAGGATTTAATCCTTTTCCTCTCAATAGCATATTGAGGAAGAATATACATTCTCGCGATTTGTACCCAAAAACTAATTGAAATTGCATCCAAAATACAAATTGGATTATGAGTACAGAGTCGCGAAGCATAATTTTGCATTGGATTAAGTATTCCAATTTTTAAAATATGAGTAAAGGATCTATGGATGAAGATACAAAAAAGTTTATTTCCAATCGTAACTAAATCTTCTTTTGTTAAAAAAGGAAATGGAAGCCAAATAGCTAAAAAACGGTAGTTTTGGTTTACTAGAACCATCAGCATATTGTTTCAGCTCGGTGGAAACCTAATTCTTTTCCTCAGGATCTCTTGAATGAAATTAGGGAACGAAGTAAGTAGATTAGATAGATTTAGTAGAATTTCTATCTCCTACTCTATAGGGATCATCTAGAAAGCGGAGAGCTTTGGTTCCATTCAGATAGAAAAGCTGACATAGATGTTAAGTGGTGAGAATATCCATAAAGGAGCCGAATGAAATCAAAATTTCATGTTCGGTTTTGAATTAGAGACGTTAAAACTAATCAACCAACGTCGACTATAACCCCTAGCCTTCCAAGCTAACGATGCGGGTTCGATTCCCGCTACCCGCTCCATTCTGTATAAAAGGACTATTCTATTTGTCTAGACATGGTAGAGTCCTGTATTCAACCTTTTTCGTCCACCAGTTTCCGTCCCTCCAGAGCGGAGTAGAGCAGTTTGGTAGCTCACGAGGCTCATAACCTTGAGGTCACGGGTTCGATTCCCGTCTCCGCACTTAGCAGTCTGTATAAAAGGACTATTCTATTTGTATAGAGTAGAGGGCTGGGCGGTATCCAACCCTTTTTTATTCATTAGTTCCCGGCCCTAAAGGGCCAAATGGAGCAGTTTGCGAAGTCACTTGCCCCTACAAGAAGAACTCTCAAGGCTCCTTCCTACCCTGCAGAAAAGAAAAAAGAAATGAAAGAAAGGCACAGTCTACCTCCCTTCCCTTTAAAAGGAGTTTGCCAGTTGTTTGTCTCGGTGAATCCCCAATTTAGGGAGCCCTGTTGGCGAGTTCGATTCCCGCCTCCGGAGCCCCTTTTTTTGAGTGGGGTGCAAAAGAAGGGTAAGATAGTAAGGGATACGGTACTAGACTAACACCTACTTAATTTAATATAAGTAGTTAAGTAGTCAACTAGACTCAATTTTTTATCATAGTACCTTACTAAATTAAGCTGGCGAGCGGCGGGAATCGAACCCGTATCTTCTCCTTGGCAAGGAGATGTTTTACCATTGAACTACGCTCGCTACGGGATATATTTTATAGGGTATATCCGCCTGGGTCGACCGTCTATGTCTGGGTCGACCGTTTCATTTTCTATTATATTAGAGTTTTCTTTTTTTTAATTGTCTGTCAATCAATATTCTAATGGCAATGGAATTTCATAATAATGAAAGAGAAGAGGTAGCAATTCGGAACGCAAATTGCATTTTAATGCGTCTCACAATTCCAATTTTTTCGAAGAAATGGCCTTTTTATTTATTTTGTATCGGGCTACTAAATACTAAACAAATTTAAGAAATGAGAGAATTCAGAATAGCTACCAGAAAGACTAGTCCAATCCATAATGATGTACCGGAAAATACAACGTTTTTATTATTTGACCAACCATCAGGAGAAGCAAATACAAGGGGTACACTAATTACTAACACTGAGGAAGTCGCAATTAATGC